TTAGAAGTATATTGATTTTTCTCCAATAACTGAATACTTTTGTCTGTAAATACTGCATATTTGATTCTATCCATAAATCTATTTTCTTCCCTATCAGTTCTAGTCTCAATAAGAATTCTTGTTCTTACTGTTCATATGTTATGATATGAATATACTACTTCTGATATGAATTGATATGAATATACTACTTCTGATATGAATTGATATGAATATACGACCTCTGATATGAATTGATATGAATATACGACCTCTGATATGAATTGATTAGTTTAAGTTTAGTTTTATTTTATTTTATTGGAGGGTCCCCTTGGCGTGCATCCAGTAGGAATTGAACCTACGAATTCGCCAATTATGAGTTGGGCGCTTTAACCATTCAGCCATGGATGCTTAGCGGGGATCCTCGTACATATGGTGAATAACCAAATTCCAATTGAAATTAAATCTTTTGGATAAATCAATGCAATTTAAGGAGGTTCTTATGAGAAGAGGGCATCAATTAAGATTCTGGATTTTCGAATTGAGAGAGATCTTGAGAGAGATCAAGAATTCTCACTATTTATTAGATTCATGGACGCAATTCAATTTAGTGGTATCTTTCATTCACATTTTTTTCCATCAAGAGCGTTTTATAAAACTCTTGGACTTCCGAATTTGGAGTATCCTACTTTCACGCAATTCACAGGGTTCAACAAGCAATCGATATTTCATTATCAAGGGTGTAGTACTCTTTGTAGTAGCGGTCCTTATATATCGTATTAACAATCGAAAGATGGTCGAAAGAAAAAATCTCTATTTGACAGGGCTTCTTCCTATACCTATGAATTCCATTGGACCCAGAAATGATACATTGGAAGAATCTTTTGAGTCTTCCAATATCAATAGGTTGATTGTTTCGCTCCTGTATCTTCCAAAAGGAAAAAAGATCTCTGAGAGCTCTTTCCTGGATCCGAAAGAGAGTACTTGGGTTCTCCCAATAACTAAAAAGTGTATCATGCCTGAATCTAACTGGGGTTCGCGGTGGTGGAGGAACTGGATCGGAAAAAAGAGGGATTCTAGTTGTAAGATATCTAATGAAACCGTCGCTGGAATTGAGATCTCATTCAAAGAGAAAGATATCAAATATCTGGAGTTTCCTTTTGTATATTATATGGATGATCCGATCCGCAAGGACCATGATTGGGAATTGTTTGATCGTCTTTCTCCGAGGAAGAGGCGAAACATAATCAACTTGAATTCGGGACAGCTATTCGAAATCTTAGTGAAAGACTGGATTTCTTATCTCATGTTTGCTTTTCGTGAAAAAATACCAATTGAAGTGGAGGGTTTCTTCAAACAACAAGGAGCTGGGTCAACTATTCAATCAAATGATATTGAGCATGTTTCCCATCTCTTCTTGAGAAACAAGCGGGCTTTTTCTTTGCAAAATTGTGCTCAATTTCATATGTGGCAATTCCGCCAAGATCTCTTCGTTAGTTGGGGGAAGAATCCGCACGAATCGGATTTTTTGAGGAACATCTCGAGTCGGTTTTTTAGCAAGGTACGGAATGTATCGTCAAATATTCAATATGATTCCACAAGATCTAGTTTCATTCAAGTAAGGGATTCTAGCCAATTGAAAGGATCTTCTGATCAATCCAGAGATCATTTCGATTCCATTAGTAATGAGGATTCGGAATATCTTACATTGATCAATCAAAGAGAGATTCAACAACTAAAA